CTACAAAATCCTTCAAATTGTATCTGATTAAATCCAGGTATTGTAGACATTGCCTCATTTGCATCCCCGAGCATTTTGAATTTCCCATTTATCAAAAAATCCCACTAGCATTATTAAATTAATTAAATTAAGTACATTCTTCATCGAATTAGATCGACGATCTAGCACTGATGGAATTTCTATTCTGTTTACTGAATCACATGAAATTTTACCCAACTCCATATTTGGAATGAAATGTATAAACTACGTATGAACGGAGGAATAAAGAAAATTTTCTACTTAAATTGGAAGTTGCAACAGATCAAAATAGAAAGGAATTTATAAAACAATCCTAGAAACAGAATTCTCTTAGACTTTTTAAAGTCATAGGTTTTTGTATAGAATAGCAAAACAAAAATAAAATTATTAAAATTATACCATTATTATGATATTACATATTAGAATTTGAGAAAAATAAAAAGATTCGGTATTTGGTAGATAAAGACAAAAAAATCTGATAGAATCCATTTTTTAGCACTTAACCGCCTTTATGTTAGGGATTTCGTTGTTCAATCAAAAAACAATTTGCAGAGAAGATAGATGTTTGTACTTTACTGATTTTTGAGTAGAATACGATTTGAAGTGTATAAGAAGGGTTGCATTTAGTAAACACGTATGCAGATAGTTATAATATCCGACTTCTCTTTTATTGCCGGTTCTATTCGGGACAGCCCGGGGTCGTGCTCTATCCAAAGATAATTTCTATTCAATGCAAAATTGAAGTGAAGTAGGATAATTTTAGGATAATTCCCTATCGACAACATATCTAAATAATAGATATCTGGGTAACAATTTATGTTCTGGGGTTTACATATACTCATATGTTTTGTTATAATTGAATTTGAGAAGGATTTTTTGATGGAAAAAATTTCATACTGATTAGTTCTTTCTCAATTTGTATTTTCTATTTTCTTATGTCATTAGGAAAACGCAATTTGAGATTCGAATCCCAGAATCGTTCATGAATTTGAAAGGAGGCAGTCAATAGTTAATGGTTCGAATTTGTCGGCTGAAAATACACAATGCTACAAACATTCTCTCACTTTTCTATTGACAAATCAAATTTCTATTTTCAGATACTATACAATCAATCGAAGGGATGGATCAAATCCAACCAAAAGGGGTCTTTCTTTTAGGAAAAGGATTAAGGAAAACAGGAGTCAAAATGCAAGTACAATAAAAAAATTAAGTACTCCGGAAAAATTTTCATCTAGTTTGTATCATTTTGGCGGCATGGCCGAGTGGTAAGGCGGGGGACTGCAAATCCTTTTTCCCCAGTTCAAATCCGGGTGTCGCCTGATCAACAAAAAAAACTCGAAATATCTCCTTCTCCTCTGCTGATAAAACCTGCAGAATGCTTCCCCGGTAGAAGCATAGGAAACAGGCAGTTGATACTTTGTTTGATTCTAAGCATGTGGTCTGAAGGTTTTCTAGAATCAAAAATTATGAATCCTCGTTCGCATCTAGGATTCAAGAACATATTCTAATCTACTGGTAGAGGGACTATCAAGACTTGACGACTTTCTTCTATTACTAAGGAAAAATCACTGGATCTTGAAGCAGATTGTGGAGCCCGATAGGAAATTCAATTAATAGTTTTGGAAAGGGGCAGAAGTTGCTTTATATACGACGGACTCGCGAGAATCTCGGAATGCTCGGGAATCCAATCAATATTAGATTGGATGAATAATTGACTTTTATAGAAAAAAAAAAGGGGCAAAAATAAAGAATTCCTTTTCGGCAACCCCTAGCCAAGCCCCCTGTTTCATAGCGATAATCGCGAAAGGAAGTAGGAATTAGATCAAATGGGGAAATAGAGGTCTGTAATAGATCGTGATTTCTCTTTTTTAGTGCTTTTCTACCCTTCTATTTTTACTTAAAAGGTCAACAAGAATAGGCCTTATTTTTCTTATTCCTACATGTTCCCATTGCCCCGGGACGTTACTACGTATTTTGCTTGTGTTTAATCTTTCCCGATTCGAAATCACAATCGATTTATTGGATTGGTTTCTCAAAAGTGTTCGGTCAGAATCCCTTTTTGACTCTGCGCCATTGATTCCACTATTATTAGTGAGGAATAAAGGAATAATTCCTTTGTATTTATAGAGATAGGGGACATAATTCACATGGATATAGTAAGTCTCGCTTGGGCTGCTTTAATGGTAGTCTTTACATTTTCCCTTTCACTCGTAGTGTGGGGAAGAAGTGGGCTCTAGAAGTACTACTAATTGAGTTCAGGAATCAAACCGTATCAATTGTTTTATAGATCGTTCTGCAACGCATTTTGAACTATTTCAAATCAAAATCTGCGAATTTCGACTCCCATTGGAGTCCTATGGAGTAATATAATGTAATCTATGATATGAATCATATCCTGTCTCTCAAAGAGATATTTCAGCGATTCCCATGTTTGTATTTCGAAAAGAAAGGGATTCAGATTATTCCAACCTAAATTTCTTCCGAAATTTTCTAATTCAATTAAGGGGAATGAGCTGTTACTATCTTTACTGTATAGATATTGAGGAAGACCGGCCCTTTTTTTTTTTATTTCTTTCCCTCTTTACTATTCAAAGAAGAAGTCGTTTTGTTAAGTGTATACGCACTTTGTATGAGAAATGATATAGAGATTGTGGTTGTCTAACGAGAGACTATGCAATGATAAGATCTTGCCTCGGGCGGGTCACATATTGGGCAATTTGGTTTCTAATTTGAGAAAGGCGATTTATGCTTTATCGACTTATTTCACATCATGGTTCGGGCGTTCAAAAGCGGTGAGGCTTCCTCTTCCTTATTAGTAAAAGGAAAGGGATTAGAATCCTAAGATAAGAATTATTTCAGATTGATCGGAACAAATAGATGTAGCAAATCGGGTGTTATGTCAATGCCATACAATATATGTAATTAATATACACATATATACATATATGAAGTATGAAGAGAATATTGTAGATTGATCTATATAAACTTAAGCCTTTATCTTTATTCTAGATTACAACTTTATAGACTGACTAAGTTTATAGACTAAGAGATATATAGTATAGATAGTATGGTAGAAAGATTCATCTATTTCTTTCTACCATACTATCTATCTCTTAGAATACTGCCGATTATAGTCCGCTCATTTCATTTAAGTTAAGACGTGAAATTGGAATCCTTTTCATTTGACTTCGTCAATTTTTGATAAGAACTAAGAAGGAAAGTTTAATTCAATTGAATTTTCAAATTCAATTGAATTAATCATTTTGACTAACTGTTTTTACGTAAATGATAAGTAGAAAGGCGGTAGGAACTAGAATGAATAGTGCAGTAGCAATAAATGCAAGAATATTGACTTCCATAATCTTATCGGTTTTTTTACTTGGCAATAACTCGGGATTTAATCCCCTAGAGATGATAAATCTTTCGTCTGTAAATTCAATGAATTACCTCTCGATGATATTGAATCGGATTAATATTATGAATAACAATATCTGATCTATCAAATAAACCCGTCGTCGAGACTTGAATAGTATAACATAGGAAGTTCTTTTATCCATACCGAATCCAGATTTCGATTCCTGATCCAATCAATCCAAAATTCCTTTATTTATTATCCGTTTCCTTATTTTTTTTCTATAACCTACCTTTCGTTTTCCTTGGACAATCATTTGATAAAGGATCATCAGGTTACCTTTCCACTTCGATTAATTACATAGTTACAAACCTAAACAAACAATAAAAGCGAAATGGAAAAAATAATCAATAAAGACTCGTTTTTGCTTTGGGAATGAAAGTATGCCCCCCGACACCCTTTACTAGACTAGTTCATAGAAAAGGAAAAATGAATTGATGTATTTATTGGATATTGGATCCGTCGGGACTGGCGGGGCTCGAACCCGCAGCTTCCGCCTTGACAGGGCGGTGCTCTGACCAATTGAACTACAATCCCGGGGCAATAAGGGATCTCGCAGAAAATTTGATTCTTTTTTATCTTCGTATGGGGTATTTCTGAAGAACAAGGGGGGTTATACCATCTCATGATAGATTGGCTAATTATTGGGCCGAGCTGGATTTGAACCAGCGTAGACATATTGCCAACGAATTTACAGTCCGTCCCCATTAACCGCTCGGGCATCGACCCAGGAAGAATCAATTTTAGGCTTATTGTTAATCCATGATCAACTTCCTCTCGTAGTACCCTACCCCCAGGGGAATTCGAATCCCCGCTGCCTCCTTGAAAGAGAGATGTCCTAAACCACTAGACGATGGGGGCCAACTTGCTTTGCTCAACCGCCCTCATACTATGATAATAGTATCATCAGTTTTTTGAAATTGTCAATATAATGGAATGATATGATTAGATCCGAGGGATCTTTCCGTTTTTCAGAATTGTATAGAATTTTTTGATTCGTTATTCATGAATCGTCCATTAGAATCGACATTCTGTATATAAATCTACTAAATCTAGTAAGCGGGATCGAGAAGTTATCAAAATTTTATCTAAGACTTTAGTTCAAGGGGACAAGTAGAATCTATTCATCACATGATTCGATGAAATATCTTGAAATTTCTTTTATGTCGAATTTACATGTATGTTATGTATCAATCAAGTGAATTTTGTTTAATTTTGTTTATAGGGATCATCTCAATAAAAGAAATTAGGGCCAGTTTTGAAACAATTCATTTTACCCTAGACTTCTTAGGCAAATCCATTTTATTATTCAAAAATCAGTCACTAGCCACTATGAGTCTACTGCATATACTTATATATATATAATATGTATATGTGCATATAGAGATTTTATCTACACAAGTAACTTGTTCGGGAATTAAATAAAATAAGCCCTTTTAACTCAGTGGTAGAGTAACGCCATGGTAAGGCGTAAGTCATCGGTTCAAATCCGATAAGGGGCTTTTCTTTTTTTCATAAAAGTCCAGTCATAGTATTCAGAAAATAGAGATATTTTGTTTTTATTTTGGAA